GTATCACAACTTCTTCTACCCATCCTGTATATTGTCCGTTTCGTTCTGTGTTGGAATATAAACTTGTTATAATATAAACTTGTTATATTAGTAGACGAGATTTTACGAAAAAAGTTCTTCATATTTATAGGAAAGAACAAATAGTTGCGAATTTTACACAAAATGAGGGCAACCACTATTTCGAATTGAAAAAGATCGTATATAGTGAAGTGATACTCTGGGGTCTCACAAAAGAGAATGATTTCTTTCAATTGACTATTCATCTATTGTATTTTCATGAAAATAGGGGCAAGAGAGCTCTATGAAAAAATGGCGGTTCAATTCGATGTTATCTAAGGGTAAGGGGGAATTAGAATACAGGTGTGGGTTAAGTAAATCAATGGATAGTCTTGGTCCTATTAAAAATACTAGTGTAAGCGAGGACCCGGTTATAAATGATAAGGATAAAAACACTCCTAGTTGGAGTGATAGTGACAGTTCGAGTTCCAGTAATGTTGATCATTTAGTTGGTCTCAGGGACATTCGGAATTTCATCGCGGATGACACTTTTTTTGTTAAGGATAGTACTAGGGACAGTTATTCCATATATTTTGATATTGAAAATCAAATTTTGGAGATTGATAATGATCCTTCTTTTCTGAGTGAACTAGAAAATTTTTTTTATAGTTTTCGTAATTATAGTTATAGGAATAATGGATCTAAAAGTGATGATCCCGACTATGATCGTTACATGTATGATACTAAATCGAGTTGGAATAATCACATTCATAATTGCGTTGACTCTTATCTTCATTCTCAAATCTGTATTGATAGTCACATTTTAAGTAGTAGTGACCGTTACAGTGACAGTTACATTTCTAATTTCATTTGTGGTAAAAGTGGAAATAGTAGTGAAAGCGAGAGTTCCAATATAAAAACCAGCACGAATGGTAGTGATTTAACTATAAGTATAAGAGAAAGTTCTAATGATTTCGATCTAACTCAAAAATACAGGGATTTGTGGGTTCAATGCGAAAATTGTTATGGATTAAATTATAAGAAATTTCTTAAGTCAAAAATGCATATTTGTGAAGAATGTGGATATCATTTGAAAATGAGTAGTTCAGATAGAATCGAACTTTCGGTTGATCCAGGTACTTGGGATCCGATGGATGACGACATGGTCTCTATGGATCCCATTGAATTTCATTCAGAAGAGGAACCTTATCAAAATCGTATTGATTCTTATCAAAGAAAGACAGGATTAACAGAGGCTGTTCAAACAGGTACAGGGCAACTAAACGGGATTCCCGTCGCAATTGGGGTTATGGATTTTCAGTTTATGGGGGGTAGTATGGGATCCGTAGTAGGCGAGAAAATCACCCGTTTGATCGAGTATGCCGCCAATAAATTTTTACCTCTTGTTCTAGTGTGTGCTTCCGGAGGAGCACGCATGCAAGAAGGAAGTTTGAGCTTGATGCAAATGGCTAAAATATCTTCCGCTTTATATGATTATCAATCAAATAAAAAGTTATTCTATGTATCAATTCTTACATCTCCTACTACTGGTGGAGTGACAGCTAGTTTTGGTATGTTGGGGGATATTATTATTGCTGAACCTAATGCCTATATTGCATTTGCGGGTAAAAGAGTAATTGAACAAACATTGAAGAAGACAGTACCTGAAGGTTCACAAGCGGCTGAATATTTATTCCATAAGGGCTTATTCGACCTAATCGTACCACGTAATCCTTTAAAAGGTGTTCTGAGTGAGTTATTTCAGCTCCACGCCTTTTTTCCTTTGAATCAAAATTAACGCAAGTAGAGTTCTTAAGTTAAATTTTTTTTGTGGCGAACAATTAGTTAGTTAGTTTATCAGAATCAAAATAAAACAAAACCCGAAGAATGGATTTTTCTTTGGTGACATAAGATTTTATTGTAGAAAGAATCATGCGGATAATTATTTTTTTTACCGATATTACGGATTAGTAATTAGTAAACCTCTCTCAACAAAACAACATAAAAAGAGAATTCTTCCTTAGAATTAGGAGGCAAGGCAAACAAAACGAATTTCATGTTCCCCCTCTTGCGTATGTATATATAATTCAAATAGAGAAAATATAGAATCTTGCATCTTTCTATATCTCCATCTCCCAACAAGTCCCGTTTTTCCTAAGAATCCCTGCTCTTGGATCGGATTCTAACGAATCGTTCGGGAATTTGTAAGAAACTTTTTTTTATTAAAAAAACAATTAGATATTCAAAAAGAAATTAGAAGCTAAGAACAACCGAAGAAGAAAACTCAAATAAGTAAGAATAATAAATAATAAAGAAAATGGATTATCATAGATATATTTCATGGAGAAAGATGCGTTTATTTAGTTCTATATTCCTTGCACTTAGTATAGATACTCATTTAGTATACTTATATACGAATTAGAATATGATACGAATTAGAATATGAATTCTAATTATTATAGGATATCTTTATACCAATAACAGGTACAAATTTTAAATCGAGGTACCCTTTCTATGACAATTCTCAACAATTTTCCCTCTATTTTTGTGCCTTTAGTGGGCCTAGTATTTCCGGCAATTGCAATGGCTTCTTTATTTCTTCATGTTCAAAAAAATAAGATTTTTTAAATCCGATGGGGTCAAATGTCATCTAGTTTTTTTTTTCAAGACTTAACGAACACAGATATCAATTTAGTAGAATATTGTATAAGACTAACAGGTGGCTTTCTCGAAACATAAACGAAAGAGCTTTTATGCATGCGTAAACATGATATATAGGTAAATGAATTCTAGCTATTTTCAACAATAAGCGGGATCCGAGCTCATGTCTGCGATGAAAGTCAATGTATCCATATGTATGTAGCTATCTATAGGGAATCATATGAAGGGGACGCTCTTATTTTATTATATCTAATCAATTTGATGAATTACTGCTAAAAGTTCACATCAGAATAGTACTAGTTGATGAGAGTTACTTCGGAAACAAAATCAAGTAAAGTCAAATTGATTTTAGTTATTCCCTTAATTCCAAGAAAATGCAACTGGATCTAGTATGTATGAGTTGGCGATCAGAATATATATGGATAGAATTTATAGCAGGATCTCGCAAAATAAGTAATTTCTGCTGGGCCTTTATCCTTTTTTTAGGTTCAGTAGGATTCTTATTGGTTGGAATTTCTAGTTATCTTGATAGGAATTTGATATCTTTATTTCCATCTCAGCAAATCAAATTTTTCCCACAAGGGATCGTGATGTCTTTCTATGGGATCGCGGGTCTCTTTATTAGTTCCTATTTGGGGTGCACAATTACATGGAATGTAGGTAGCGGTTATGATCGATTTGATAGAAAAGAAGGAATAGTGTGTATTTTTCGTTGGGGATTTCCTGGAAAAAATCGCCGCATCTTTCTACGATTCCTTATGAAAGATATTCAGTCCATCAGAATAGAAGTTCAAGAGGGTATTTATGCTCGTCGTGTCCTTTATCTAGAAATCAGAGGCTCGGGGGCCATTCCCTTGAATCGTACTGATGAGAATTTGACTCCACGAGAAATTGAGCAAAAGGCTGCGGAATTGGCCTATTTCTTGCGTGTACCAATTGAAGGATTTTGAAAAATGAACTGAAGAATAAATGCTTTCTTAGCAGGAGGAAAAACCCAAGAATCCTGTTTTTTCTATAGCATAACTTACTTAATTGAAGTTTCTTCAGAACGCCCGGTTGGACAAAAACAAGGCAAATGTGTACGGAACAGCCATAACATAAAACGAAAATGTTTTTTTTGTCTACAAAAAAAATAGTTTTTTTGCGTATGGAAATCCCCACTCAACGCAATTCAGTAACAAAAGAAGTAAGAAATCAAAATAATAGATTCATCTCATATATCAAAACAGTTCGGAATAAAAAATTGATCTTTTTCTTTTCACTATTTGGAATTGATACCTTAGATATGGATAGATCATATCTTGTAAATTATCTCTATTTTCTTTTGTCAATCGACCCTTTTCTTTTATCCTTTCTTTTGTCTTTCTTAATGAACAAAGAATTGGATCTCGTAGAATGAGAACTTTTCTGTCTTTTTTTTCCACTCATTTTTGATCATCACAATATTCTTCCATCACACTATTCTTCAGAAAATTCTCTCAAATATTCCTGGACTATGCTTTGGGGCCGGGGAGCCCGCGAATTTTTTTTTTTCGAAATATTTGATATTTTCATTTTTAATAGAAAGGAAGTTCTTTCATTTCGAAATCCGAATAATATTCATTATTTGAACATTCATCGAAAGGGGGAATTGCTTCGAATATTTGATCAATTGAGATATCTGGAAACAATATTTTTTTTATTATTTCTTCATTCGAATTCAAAGTGGATTCTTCTTCTATTTCTGTATTTTTTCTACACTAGATTCAAGGACTAACCGCTGAATCACAACTAAAAAACAGAGACTAGATTCATAGGCGCGATACCTTGTAATAGAACTCATGCTTGATAGAAATCTTAGATCGCATCGAATCTACGAATGAGGTGGGTTCATTAACAATTCACAGATGAAAAAATGACAAAAAAGAACGCATCCATTCCCTTTCGATATCTTTCATCTATAGTCTTTTTAGTATTTTTGCCCTGGTGGATCTCTCTCTCATTTCAAAAAAGTATGGAATCTTGGGTTACTAATTGGCGGAATACTAGGCAATCCGAAACTTTTTTGAATGATATTAAAGAAAAGAGTATTCTAGAAAAATTCATAGAATTAGAGGATTTATTCCTCTTGGACGAAATGATAAAGGAATCTCCGGAAAGACAAAGACATCTAGAAAAGCTTCGTATAGGGCTCCAGAAAGAAACAATCCAATTGATCAAGATGCACGATGAGGATCATATCCATACGATTTTGCACTTCTCGACAAATACAATCGCTTTCGTTATTCTAAGCGGTTATTCTATTCTGGGTAATGAAGAACTTGTTATTCTTAACTCTTGGGTTCAAGAATTCCTATATAATTTAAGCGACACAATAAAAGCCTTTTCGATTCTTTTAGTAACTGATTTATGTATCGGATTCCATTCTCCTCACGGTTGGGAACTAATGATTGGCTATGTCTACAACGATTTTGGATTTGCTCATAATGATCAAATTATATCTGGTCTTGTTTCCACTTTTCCAGTCATTCTAGATACAATTTTTAAATATTGGATTTTCCGTTATTTAAATCGTGTATCTCCGTCACTTGTAGTGATTTATCATTCAATGAATGACTGAAAAACGATTCACTGATCCAATTATAATCTTTGTACATAAGCAAAGCATTCAAAGTCGTACTTACCTTACTTTTTCTACCCATCCAGAGGATTCCTCCCAGATTCCAGTAATCCTATATTCCAGTAAAATTATTTCAGTATAATAGCAGAATCGCGGATAGGGAACTATATTAGCGACCTACCTAATTTTATTGTAGAAATTTTCGGGATCAAAGATTGGACCATGCAAATTAGAAATACCTTTTCTTCGCTAAAGGAAGAGATTACTCGATTCATTTCCGTATCGCTCATGATATATATAATAACTCGGGCATCCGTTTCAAATGCATATCCCATTTTTGCGCAGCAGGGTTTTGAAAATCCACGAGAAGCAACTGGTCGTATTGTATGCGCCAATTGCCATTTAGCTAATAAGCCCGTGGATATTGAGGTTCCACAGGCGGTACTCCCTGATACTGTATTTGAAGCAGTTGTTAGAATTCCTTATGATATGCAACTGAAACAAGTTCTTGCTAATGGTAAAAGGGGGGCTTTGAATGTGGGGGCCGTTCTTATTTTACCAGAGGGGTTTGAACTAGCCCCCCCCGATCGTATTTCGCCCGAGATGAAAGAAAAGATAGGGAAGCTGTCTTTTCAGACTTACCGACCCACTAAAAAAAATATTCTTGTGATAGGGCCTGTTCCTGGTCAGAAATATAGTGAAATCACTTTTCCTCTTCTTTCCCCGGACCCCGCGACTAATAAGGATGTTCACTTCTTAAAATATCCAATATACGTAGGTGGGAACAGGGGAAGGGGTCAGATTTATCCCGACGGGAACAAAAGTAACAATACGGTTTATAATGCTACAGCTGCGGGTGTAGTAAGCAAAATCATACGAAAAGAAAAAGGGGGATACGAAGTAACCATAACAGATGCATTGAATGGACGTGAAGTGGTTGATATTATCCCTCCAGGACCAGAACTTCGTGTTTCAGAGGGCCAATCTATCAAACTTGATCAGCCATTAACAAGTAATCCTAATGTGGGTGGATTTGGTCAGGCAGATGCAGAAATAGTACTTCAAGATCCATTGCGTGTCCAAGGCCTTTTGTTCTTTTTTGCATCTGTTGTTTTGGCACAAATTTTTTTGGTTCTTAAAAAGAAACAGTTTGAGAAGGTTCAATTGTCCGAAATGAATTTCTAGATCCGCGGCTTTATCAATTATCAACTTTCTAAAAAAAACCAAATTCTTCTTGGCAATTATGTTATGTATGAGCAAAAAAACTATCAAAAGTCTTTTGTTTGTTTATATTCTTTTTCTACCGAATGTCGGGAATTTCTTGTACTGCACTCCTAAATCATAGTATATATATTGTGAAGAAGGCTATTTGACTTTCCCCCTTCTTTGTTTTTCCAATCCAAATTGGAGGGGTGTGACTATGTCACTATTATCAGATTTAAATATCATAGAATGTGTCAATAGTTTTCTATTCTATTTCGTAGTTTATATTTTTTCCAGGTTTATCAGAACTCCTTTTGGATTTCTTACTACTAATTAAGTAGTGGTAAAACAAACAAAAATAAATGGAAAGTTGTTGAGCAAATAGAACTTCTTCAATGAACTTAGAAAACAATTTCAATTGATGAGACACTAAAATAAATAGAGTAAAGTTGTATTAGTATAGAAAGGATTTGGTATGATATCTGATCGACAGAAATCTATATATAGATGGATTGTGATTCTGTGATCCGGGAAAAAAATTGAGTGATTCCTTAATTTCTTCTAACTTTGAAAGTATCGATAGATACTATCGGGGAACAGATAACAGATGTTCTAAATCAATTAAGCAAGTTAATAAAAAAAAATCATCAGAAAAAAATGAAATAGAGTTTTTTGAAGTATCGGTGATCTATTTTATCATTTATCCGAACAAAACAAAATAGTATGATCATTAAGAACTCAAGGAGCCCTACCCCTCGAATCAGACAAAGAAGGGAGTGATAGGGTACCTTGAGTTCTTACGCTTTTATGTCTATAACGCAGTTCATTCGATTACTACAAGGACGAACCTAATCCGGAATATGAACCATAAAAGAAAATGCCTATTAAACCGATCACAGGAATACCAGTTACAGTACCTATTATCCAAAGGGGAATCCTTCCAGTAGTATCGGCCATTTATCCCGCCTCCCTCCACGTTTTTTTTATCAAGTAGTCGTGCTAGAGACATAAACAGTCATAGATAATTATAAGATGCGATC